CCTCACACTTTCATCGACGCTGACATAAGTTAATGGTGTCATTCATACTCCTCATTACCCACCATGCCGGGCGTTCACTCCAGCGGGTCACTGGTTCTTTTTTTTTTTTTCTCCTTTCAGTTGACATTTCACAGTGCGCGCAATCTATTGGAATAAGAGGGAACATATACTATGTCATAGTAATATCGTTTAATTAATATAAGACTTTCATTTATGAATTGCATAATTGTTTTCATGAGCATAATAGTGAAAATTTTCTCCTAATATATCATGAGTAATAATTCTAGGAATTTATGGTCATTAACCCCCCAAACCCCCCAAACTCCTAAAATATTATTGATTCTAAATTTATTACTTTAAGGAACTAGGGACTTTCCACTTAACGCTAATTCTTGGGGTTTATTTGTCCAGATATTACAATATTACAAACGTTTTCGTAGCTTAAAACTAAAGCATAACTCTGAAGATGTTAAGACAAATCCTAGAAAGATTTCGTGAACATAAAAGCTTGGTCCTGACTTTTCTGTCAGCTTTAACTAAACTTACACATGCAAGTATCCGCATCCCCGTGAGTAGCGCCCTATAGTCTTCCATCCGAAAACAAGGAGCTGGTATCAGGCACAAATCTATTTAGCCCATGACACCTTGCTTAGCCACACCCCTAAGGGAATTCAGCAGTGATAAACATTAAGCAATAAGTGAAAACTTGACTTAGTTATAGATTTAAAAGGGCCGGTAAAACTCGTGCCAGCCACCGCGGTTATACGAGAGGCCCAAGTTGACAGCAATCGGCGTAAAGCGTGATTAAGGAATAACAAAAACTAAAGCCGAAAACTTTCACTGCTGTTATACGCTTATGAAAGTATGAAGTTCATCTACGAAAGTGGCCTTAACATATCCTGAAAACACGAAAACTATGAAACAAACTGGGATTAGATACCCCACTATGCATAGTTGTAAACTTTGATAAAACAACACTTTTTATCCGCCAGGGGACTACAAGCATAAGCTTAAAACCCAAAGGACTTGGCGGTGCTTTAGACCCACCTAGAGGAGCCTGTTCTAGAACCGATAACCCCCGTTAAACCTCACCCTTTCTTGTTTAATACTGCCTATATACCGCCGTCGTCAGCTTACCTTGTGAGAGAACAATAGTAAACAAAATCGGTTTTAACCCAAAACGTCAGGTCGAGGTGTAGCAAATGAAAGGGGAAGAAATGGGCTACATTTCCTGCTACAGGAAATTACGGATTATTTATAATGAAAAAGTATATGAAGGAGGATTTAGCAGTAAATGGAAAATAGAGTGTTCCATTGAAACTGGCCCTGAAGCGCGCACACACCGCCCGTCACTCTCTCCTAATCTATTATTTCTTATTAAATAAAAATATTGCTATTGGATATAAGGGGAGGCAAGTCGTAACATGGTAAGTGTACCGGAAGGTGTACTTGGAAAATCAGAACGTAGCTAAAAAGACTTAAAGCATCTCTTTTACACTGAGAAGACACCCGTGCAAATCGGGTCGCTCTGATACTTAACAGCTAGCATAGTAATTAAATTTCAACATAACAATATTAATAACCCCTAATATTTGATTTATCTTAATTAAACCATTTTTCCTCCTAAGTACAGGCGATAGAAAAGGAACTTATTTTATAGCTATAGAAAAAGTACCGCAAGGGAACGCTGAAAAAGCAAATGAAAAAACCCAGTAAAGTGATAGAAAGCAGAGATAACTACTCGTACCTTTTGCATCATGATTTAGCAAGTCCGTATTAAGCAAAAAGAACTATAGTTTAATCTCCCGAAATTAAGTGAGCTACTCCAAGACAGCCTTAAAAAATAGGGCAAACACATCTCTGTAGCAAAAGAGTGTGAAGAGCTTCGAGTAGAGGTGAAAAATCTATCGAACTTAATAATAGCTGGTTGCCTAAAAAAAGAATAGAAGTTCAGCCTTTATTTTTCTTAAATTTTTTCCTATGGATTATACCAAAAAATGAAAAACAAAGGAAAATAAAGAGTTATTCAAAGGAGGTACAGCTCCTATGAAATAAGATACAACTTTACAAGAAGGATATTGATCATAATATTATTAAGGTTAATGTTTTAGTGGGCTTAAAGGCAGCCATCTAGAAAAATAGCGTTAAAGCTTAAACATTTTTCTCACCAATAAATAATGAAAAGTTCATCATATTCCTCTAGATTCATTAGGCTATTCTATATAATAGAAGAAATTATGCTAAAATGAGTAATTAGAGGAACATCTCTCCAAGCATAAGTGTACTTCGGAACGGAAAACACCACCGAAAATTAATCGAACCCAAAATAAGAGGGTAATGAAACAAAAAAAGATAACTAGAAAATTCTTCAAATTTTGCCGTTAATCCTACACTGGCGTGCATATCACGGAAAGACTAAAAGAAAAAGAAGGAACTCGGCAAACATTTTTTAAGCCTCGCCTGTTTACCAAAAACATCGCCTCTTGATTTATTAATTATAAGAGGTCCCGCCTGCCCTGTGACTAATGTTTAACGGCCGCGGTATTTTGACCGTGCAAAGGTAGCGCAATCAATTGTCTTTTAAATGAAGACCTGTATGAATGGCATAACGAGGGCTTAACTGTCTCCTTTTTTCAGTCAATGAAATTGATCTTCCCGTGCAGAAGCGGGAATTATAACATAAGACGAGAAGACCCTATGGAGCTTATAAACGCAAGAGTAGATCACACTAATTAATCTATTATAACTAGATTTACTAAACCAACTGAAATCCTGCTCTAATGTTTTTGGTTGGGGCGACCACGGAGTAGAATTTAACCTCCACGCAGAACGAAAATACTTATTTTTCGATTCAAGGAAAACAATCCTAGAACCCAGAACTTCTGACTTTTATTGATCCGGCTAAAGCCGATTTACGAACCAAGTTACCCTAGGGATAACAGCGCAATCCTCTTTTAGAGTCCCTATCGACAAGAGGGTTTACGACCTCGATGTTGGACCAGGACATCCTATTGGTGTAGCCGCTATTAAGGGTTCGTTTGTTCAACGATTAAAGTCCTACGTGATCTGAGTTCAGACCGGAGCAATCCAGGTCAGTTTCTATCTATGATATGATCTTTTTTAGTACGAAAGGACCGAGAAGAAAAGGCCTCTACTCAAAGCAAGCCTTCCTCCTATTTAATGTAAACAACTAAATTAAATAAAGAGGCATAAGTCTTTTCAAGCTAAGATAATGCTTTAGTTTAGGTAGCAGAGCCCGGTTATGCAAAAGACCTAAGCCCTTTTTACAGGGGTTCAAATCCCCTCCTAAACTTATGATTACAAATCTCCTTACATTATTTATTAATCCCCTCATTATAGTAGTTTTTGTCCTTTTAGCAGTAGCATTACTAACCCTTATTGAACGCAAAGTGCTTAGTTATATACAACATCGAAAAGGCCCTAACATCGTTGGGCCTTACGGTTTAATGCAACCCATTGCAGACGGTTTAAAATTATTTATAAAGGAACCAGTACGACCTTCCGCCTCATCTCCTTTTTTATTTCTTTTAACACCCATTATAGCACTAACCTTAGCCCTTACTCTTTGAACCCCAATTCCCTTACCATTTTCCTTAGCTGATCTAAACTTAAGCATTCTATTCATTTTAGCAATTTCTAGTCTAATAGTATATTCCATTTTAGGCTCCGGATGAGCTTCAAACTCCAAATATGCCTTAATTGGTGCATTACGAGCAGTAGCCCAGACAATTTCTTATGAAGTAAGCCTAGGATTAATTTTACTTAGTACAATTATTCTTGCCGGGGGATTTACATTACAAACCTTTGCTACCGCCCAAGAAAGTATTTGATTACTTATCCCCCTCTGACCTTTGGCCGCAATATGATACATTTCAACTCTTGCAGAAACAAATCGAGCCCCCTTTGATTTAACGGAGGGGGAGTCAGAATTAGTTTCCGGATTTAATGTAGAATATGCAGGAGGTCCCTTTGCATTATTCTTCTTAGCAGAATACGCAAATATCCTCCTTATAAATACCTTGTCCTCTATTATTTTTTTGGGTACTTCATTTATACACATATACCCAGAACAATCTACTTTTAACTTGATAATTAAAGCAGCCGCTTTATCAATAGTATTTCTCTGAGTACGAGCCTCATACCCTCGATTTCGATATGACCAACTCATGCACCTCATTTGAAAAAACTTCCTTCCCTTAACTCTTTCTTTAATTATCTGACATATAGCTATACCCCTATCTTTATCAGGTTTACCCCCGCAAATTTAAGAGTTGTGCCTGAATAATAGGGTTACTTTGATAGAGTAAATCATGAGGGTTAAAATCCTTCCAACTCTTAGAAAAAGAGGATTTGAACCTCACCTAAAGAGATCAAAACTCTTAGTGCTTCCACTACACCACTTTCTAGTAAAGTCAGCTAAATAAGCTATTGGTTCCATACCCCAAATATGTCGGTTAAAATCCTTCCTTCACTAATGAATCCATATGTGCTTATAATTCTTTTGTTCAGTTTAGGTTTAGGGACTACAATAACTTTTGCTAGCTCACACTGGATGTTAGCATGAATAGGCCTAGAAATTAATACTATAGCAATTATTCCTTTAATAGCACAACATCATCATCCTCGAGCTATAGAAGCGACCACTAAATATTTTTTAATTCAAGCAGCTGCAGCCGCTACCCTACTATTTGCAAGCATTATTAATGCCTGACTATCGGGTCAATGAGAAATTAAAAACATAAGCCACCCGATCCCTGTAACAATTATTACCCTAGCTCTAGCACTAAAACTGGGTCTAGCCCCAGTGCATGCTTGATTACCAGATGTTCTTCAAGGGTTAAACTTAAATACAGGACTTATTCTTGCAACCTGACAAAAACTCGCCCCATTTTCATTACTTATCCAAATTCATCCCTCTAACTCTCATCTATTAATGTTTCTAGGCCTATCTTCTACTTTAATTGGGGGGTGGGGCGGTCTTAATCAAACTCAACTTCGAAAGATCCTTGCTTATTCTTCAATCGCACACTTAGGTTGAATAGTTTTAGTGATTCAATTTTCACCCTCAATTACCCTTTTAACATTGTTAGTTTACTTTACTATAACCTATTCAATTTTTACAATTTTCAAATTAAACAATTCAACTAACATTAATATACTAGCTACTTCCTGAGCTTTCACCCCTATTATGTCAGCCCTAACCCCTTTAATTCTTCTTTCCTTAGCGGGACTCCCTCCCCTTCTAGGCTTTCTTCCTAAATGAATAATTATTCAAGAATTACTAAACCAAAACATAGCCATAATAGCTACCTTAGCAGCTTTGTCAGCACTTATCAGTTTATATTTTTATCTCCGACTATCTTATGCTTTAACATTAACTATTTCACCAAATAATACAACAGGTACTCTTCCCTGACGATTTTCAAATCTCTCTATTACTTTACCCCTCGCTATTACATCCTCTTTAACCATATGTCTTCTCCCACTAACACCTGCTTTACTTACCATTATTTTAATCTAGAAACTTAGGTTCAACATCTAAACCAGTAACCTTCAAAGCTAAAGACAAGAGTGCAAACCTCTTAGTTTCTGAGTTAAGATTTACGGGACATTAACCCACATCTTCTGCATGCAACACAGTCACTTTAATTAAGCTAAAACCTTACTGGACAGGTAGGCCTCGATCCTACAAAAACTTAGTTAACAGCTAAGCGCCTAAACCAACGGGCATCCGTCCAACTTTCCCCGCCTAGCTCGAGCTAATAGGCGGGGAAAGCCCCGGCAGGAGTTATCCTGCTACTTAAGATTTGCAATCTTACATGTAAAACACCTCAGGGCTTTGGCAAGAAGAGGACTTAAACCTCTGTTCATGGAGCTACAATCCAGCACTTATCCCTCAGTCATCCTACCTGTGGCAATTACTCGCTGATTATTTTCAACTAATCACAAGGATATCGGCACTCTATATTTAATTTTTGGTGCATGAGCTGGAATAGTAGGAACCGCCTTGAGTCTACTTATTCGTGCAGAATTAAGCCAACCAGGTTCTCTTTTAGGGGACGACCAGATTTATAATGTCATCGTTACAGCCCACGCCTTTGTAATAATTTTCTTTATAGTAATACCAATTATAATTGGAGGATTTGGAAACTGACTCGTGCCATTAATAATTGGAGCACCCGATATGGCATTTCCCCGAATAAATAATATGAGCTTCTGACTTCTTCCCCCTTCCTTTTTACTCCTATTGGCATCTTCAGGCGTTGAAGCCGGGGCGGGGACAGGATGAACAGTTTATCCCCCATTAGCAGGAAACCTCGCACACGCGGGGGCATCCGTTGACTTAACTATTTTTTCTTTACATCTGGCAGGGGTATCATCAATCCTTGGAGCTATTAATTTTATTACGACTATTATTAATATGAAACCCCCAGCTATTTCCCAATATCAGACACCTTTATTTGTATGAGCTGTAATAATTACAGCAGTTTTACTTCTTCTTTCCCTCCCTGTCCTTGCGGCAGGGATCACCATACTTTTAACAGATCGAAATCTAAATACTACCTTTTTCGACCCGGCAGGAGGGGGAGATCCTATTCTTTATCAACATTTATTCTGATTCTTTGGGCACCCAGAAGTATATATTCTTATTCTTCCAGGTTTCGGTATAATTTCTCATATTGTAGCTTATTATTCTGGTAAAAAAGAACCTTTTGGTTATATAGGAATAGTATGGGCTATAATAGCTATTGGCCTCCTTGGTTTCATCGTATGAGCTCACCATATATTTACAGTTGGTATAGACGTTGACACTCGAGCATACTTCACATCCGCCACAATAATTATCGCCATTCCTACAGGTGTAAAAGTTTTCAGTTGACTGGCAACCTTACATGGGGGTTCAATCAAGTGAGAAACACCCCTATTATGAGCTCTAGGTTTTATTTTTCTCTTTACTGTAGGAGGCTTGACTGGAATTGTTCTAGCCAATTCTTCTTTAGATATCGTGTTACATGATACTTACTATGTAGTAGCACACTTCCACTATGTTCTATCTATAGGAGCAGTCTTTGCCATTATTGCCGCATTCGTCCATTGATTCCCCTTATTTTCTGGTTATTCTCTCCACGAAGGATGAACCAAAATTCACTTTGGCGTAATATTTGTAGGAGTAAACCTTACTTTTTTCCCCCAACACTTTTTAGGATTGGCCGGTATACCTCGTCGTTATTCTGACTACCCAGACGCTTATACCCTTTGAAATTCTGTATCCTCAATTGGGTCATTAATTTCACTTGTTGCCGTAATCATATTTCTTTTTATTGTTTGAGAAGCATTCGCTGCTAAACGTGAAGTCCTTTCAGTTGAATTAACCACAACTAATGTTGAATGACTTCATGGCTGCCCTCCTCCTTATCATACATTCGAAGAACCAGCTTTCGTCCAAATTCGGCAACACAACATCTAAACCATGCGAGAAAGGAAGGAATTGAACCCCCATATGCTGATTTCAAGACAGCCACATTACCGTTCTGTCACTTTCTTAATGAGACATTAGTAAAATAGTTACATTACCTTGTCAAGGTAAAATTACGAGTTAAACTCTCGTATGTCTTATAAATGGCACACCCCTCCCAATTAGGGTTTCAAGACGCAGCTTCCCCTGTTATAGAAGAATTGCTTCATTTTCATGATCATGCCCTAATAATTGTCTTTCTCATTAGCACCTTAGTACTTTATATTATTATTGCAATAGTTACAACTAACCTAACAAATAAATATATTTTAGATTCACAAGAAATCGAAATTATTTGAACACTACTTCCCGCCATTATTCTCATTCTAATTGCTTTGCCTTCTCTGCGAATTTTATATTTGATAGATGAAATTAATGAACCTCATTTAACTATCAAAACGATAGGACATCAATGATATTGAAGCTATGAGTATACTGACTATGAAGAGCTAGCATTTGACTCTTATATAATTCCAACGCAGGACCTCACCCCTGGTCAATTTCGTCTTTTAGAAACAGACCATCGAATAGTAATTCCAGCTGAATCTCCTATTCGAATACTAGTTTCCGCAGACGACGTTCTTCATTCATGAGCAGTTCCTAGTTTAGGGGTAAAAATAGATGCAGTACCTGGTCGATTAAATCAGACTGCATTTATTGTACCTCGCCCGGGTGTATACTATGGTCAATGCTCCGAAATCTGTGGTGCAAATCACAGCTTTATACCTATCGTGGTGGAAACTGTTCTTTTAGAACATTTCGAGAACTGGTCTTTTTCAATAATTAATAACGCCTCACTAAAAAGCTAAATAGGGTACAGCGTTAGCCTTTTAAGCTAAAAACTGGTGACTCCCAACCACCTTTAGTGAAATGCCTCAGCTTAATCCCGAACCATGATTTTTAATCTTATTACTTTCTTGAGCAATATTTTTAATCTTTATTCCCCCAAAAATCCTAGCCCACTCAACTCTAAAAGACCCAAACATCCAAAGTACAGAAAAATCCAATAAAGAAATATGAAATTGACCATGGCAATAAGTATTTTTGATCAATTCTTGAGTCCCATCCTCCTAGGAATTCCTTTAATTGCACTAGCATTATCTCTTCCATGACTACTTTACCCAATACCATGCATTCGTTGATTAACTAATCGTCTCCTACAACTTCAAAATTGATTTATTGTTCGATTTACTAACCAAATCTTTCAGCCAATTAATCAAGGAGGCCATAAATGAGCCGCATTACTAACGGCCTTAATATTATTTCTTATTACTTTAAATTTACTAGGTCTATTGCCGTATACATTTACTCCAACAACACAACTCTCTATAAATATAGCATTTGCTGTTCCTATTTGATTAGCTACTGTTCTTATCGGAGCACGAAACCAGCCTACCATTGCACTAGCACATCTTCTACCCGAAGGTACTCCTACACCTCTAATTCCGGTACTCATTATTATCGAAACTATTAGTCTTTTAATTCGACCTTTAGCCTTAGGTGTACGACTTACCGCAAATTTAACAGCTGGTCATCTATTAATACACCTAATTTCTTCTGCCGCATTTATTCTCACCTCAATTATACCTGTTGTAGCCATCTTAACATCAATTTTACTTTTTCTCCTTACTCTATTAGAAGTAGCTGTAGCTATAATTCAAGCTTACGTTTTTATCCTTTTATTAAGCCTTTACTTGCAAGAAAATACTTATGGCTCATCAAGCACACGCATATCACATAGTAGACCCAAGCCCGTGACCATTAACAGGTGCAATAGCCGCCCTTTTATTAACCTCTGGTTTAGCGGTTTGAATACATTTTCACTCCACAATTTTATTAATCCTTGGACTAATTCTTTTGTTACTAACAATATACCAATGATGACGCGATATTATCCGAGAAGGCACATTTCAAGGTCATCACACTTTACCTGTCCAAAAAGGTTTACGATATGGTATAATTTTATTTATTACATCCGAAGTATTTTTCTTTCTAGGATTTTTCTGAGCTTTTTATCATTCAAGCCTTGCTCCAACCCCTGAATTAGGGGGATGTTGACCTCCAATAGGAATTACAACATTAGACCCATTTGAAGTGCCACTCCTGAATACAGCAGTTCTCTTAGCTTCAGGAGTAACCGTTACATGAGCCCACCATAGTATTATAGAACGTCAACGAAACCAAGCAATTCAAGCCTTAGCTTTAACCTTTGCTTTAGGATTTTATTTTACTATCCTACAAGCAATAGAGTATTATGAAGCACCTTTTACAATTGCAGACGGGGTATATGGTTCCACTTTTTTTGTCGCTACTGGCTTTCATGGCCTTCATGTTATTATTGGCTCCACCTTTTTAGCTGTATGCCTAATACGACAAATTAAGTACCATTTTACTTCAGAACACCATTTCGGATTTGAAGCCGCTGCCTGATATTGGCATTTTGTTGATGTAGTCTGATTATTCTTATATGTCTCTATCTATTGATGAGGTTCATAATCTTTCTAGTATAAACAATATGAGTGACTTCCAATCACGTGATCCCGGTTAAAGTCCGAGGAAAGATAATGAATATATTAATCTCAATAATTTTAACATTCATGATTATTTCCCTTGTATTAGCATTTATCTCTTTTTGATTACCACTAATAAACTCTGATCAAGAAAAACTATCACCATACGAATGCGGTTTTGATCCTTTAGGCTCTGCCCGTTTGCCATTCTCCCTCCGATTCTTTTTAATCGCTATTTTATTTCTTTTGTTTGACTTAGAGATTGCTCTATTACTTCCCTTACCATGGGGAAATCACCTTTTAAATCCTATAACAACATTTACGTGAGCATCTATAATTCTGATTCTTCTTACTCTGGGCCTTATTTATGAATGAATACAAGGAGGCCTAGAATGAGCTGAATAAGTAGTTAGTTTAATTAAAACATTTGATTTCGGCTCAGACAACTATGGTTAAAGTCCATAACTTCTTAATGTCTCTAATTAAATTTGTTTTTTCCTCAATATATATAATAGGGCTCGCAGGATTAACTTTCAATCGAAAGCATTTACTCTCCGCCCTTCTCTGCCTTGAAGGAATTATACTAACCTTATTTTTAGCCCTTTCATTATGAACACTACAATTTAACTCCATAAACTTTGCAGCTTTACCTCTACTTCTCTTAGCATTCTCTGCTTGTGAAGCAAGCGCAGGATTAGCCCTTTTAGTTGCTACTACACGTACACACGGTTCAGATCGTCTTTTAACTCTTAATCTCCTACAATGCTAAAAATTATTTTACCCACAATTATGCTTCTATCATCCGCCTGAATTATTCCTAATAAAAAAGTCTGATCCACTACCTTTTTATATAGTCTAATCATTGCAGTCTTAAGCTTTAGCTTATTTCTACTAGGAGGAACTGGGTGAAACTGTCTTAGTATATATATAGCAACAGACTATTTATCAACCCCTCTTCTTGTCCTTACATGCTGGCTCCTTCCATTAATAATTATTGCAAGTCAAAAGCACATAAACTCAGAGCCCACTAACCGACAACGTATGTATATTACACTTTTAATACTCCTTCAAATCTTCCTAATTATGGCTTTCAGCGCTACAGAACTAATTATATTCTATATTATGTTTGAAGCTACCCTTATTCCTACTCTAATTATTATTACTCGTTGAGGGAATCAAATAGAACGCCTAAATGCAGGAACATACTTTTTATTTTATACCTTAGCAGGATCCCTTCCTCTTCTAGTAGCCTTAATGCTTTATCAAAATTCAACGGGCTCCCTCTCTTTTCTTTCTTTAAGCTATATATCCCAAATAAGTCTAGACTCCTGATCAAATATAATATGATGAGCCGGTTGCTTACTCGCTTTCTTAGCTAAGATACCTCTTTATGGCGTACACCTTTGACTTCCTAAAGCACACGTAGAAGCTCCTATTGCAGGTTCAATGGTTCTTGCTGCAGTCCTATTAAAACTTGGGGGCTATGGTATAATACGAATTATAATTATTCTTGAGCCATTAACAAAAGAATTAAGTTACCCTTTCATTATTCTAGCTTTATGGGGAATTATCATAACAGGCTTAATCTGTTTACGTCAGACTGACTTAAAATCTTTGATTGCCTACTCATCTGTTAGTCACATAGGTCTGGTCGCCGCAGGTATTTTTATTCAAACCCCTTGAGGATATACAGGAGCATTAATCTTAATAATTGCCCACGGATTAACCTCTTCCGCTTTATTTTGCTTAGCAAATACAAACTATGAACGAACTCACAGTCGAACAATACTTTTAGCACGAGGCTTACAAATTCTATTTCCTCTAATAACTACCTGATGATTTATTGCAAGTCTTGCAAATTTAGCACTCCCCCCTCTACCAAATCTTATAGGAGAATTAATAATTATCGTCTCTTTATTTTCTTGATCAACATGGACAATTATTTTAACAGGCCTAGGAACACTAATTACAGCTACATATTCATTGTTTCTTTTCCTAACGACCCAACGAGGACCTTTACCCAATCATTTAATTTCAATAGATGCCTCCTATACTCGAGAACATTTATTAATGACACTTCATCTTATTCCTTTACTTATTCTTATTTTAAACCCTCAACTAATTTGAGGGTGAACTGTTTGTAGACATAATTTAATTAAAATACTAGATTGTGATTCTGGAAATAAAGGTTAAACTCCTTTTGTCAACCGAGAGAGGCTCGATAGCAACGATACCTGCTAATTTTCGTCACTCCAGTTAGACCCTGGCGCTCACTCGTATGCTGCTTCCAAAGGATAACAGCTCATCCCCTGGTCTTAGGAACCAGAAACTCTTGGTGCAAATCCAAGTGGCAGTAAAATGTCACATATTAATTGTATAATAACCTCCGGACTCGCTTGAATTTTACTAGTTTTATTATATCCCTTAGTAACCTCTTTAACATTAAAACCTAAAACCCAACAACTAGTAGCTTCCGAAATAGTAACTACCCTAAAAACAGCTTTTTTTGTTAGCCTATTTCCTTTATCCCTCTTTTTATATAATGGAACTGAAGTAATAACAACCTCTTGATCATGAACAAATACTTTAATCTTCGACATGAACATCAGTTTCAAATTTGACTTCTATACCTTATTCTTTCTACCTATCGCATTATATGTAACCTGATCTATTTTAGAATATTCATCATGGTACATACACGAAGATCCTAATATAGACCGTTTCTTTAAATATTTATTAATTTTTTTAATTGCAATGATTATTCTAGTTACTGCTAATAATATATTTCAATTTTTCATCGGCTGAGAAGGAGTAGGAATTATATCTTTTCTACTAATTAGCTGATGGTACGGCCGTGCAGATGCCAACACAGCTGCTCTTCAGGCTGTAATTTATAATCGTATAGGAGACATCGGCTTAATTGTAGCAATAGCATGAATTGCTAACAACCTAAATTCATGAGAATTATCCCAATTATTCGCGGCTTCAAAAGATATAGACTTAACCCTCCCTCTTCTAGGCTTTATCCTCGCTGCAACCGGTAAATCTGCTCAATTTGGCTTACATCCCTGACTCCCTTCTGCTATAGAAGGACCTACACCTGTCTCTGCCCTACTACATTCAAGTACTATAGTTGTAGCAGGAATTTTTCTTTTAATTCGAATTAGTCCTATATTAGAAAACAATAAAACTGCCTTAACAATTTGTTTATGTCTAGGGGCTTTAACCACCTTATTTGCTGCAGCTTGTGCCCTTACTCAAAATGATATTAAAAAAATTGTAGCCTATTCAACAACTAGTCAACTAGGCCTAATAATGGTAACAATTGGTATTAATCAACCTCAACTGGCCTTTTTACATATTTGTACACACGCCTTTTTCAAAGCAATACTTTTCCTTTGTTCTGGATCAATTATTCATAGTCTCAATGGAGAACAAGACATCCGTAAAATAGGAGGTCTTCACCATTTAGCCCCATATACTTCAACTTGCTTAATTATTGGTAGTTTAGCCTTAACAGGCACTCCATTTTTAGCCGGTTTCTTTTCTAAAGATGCTATTATTGAGGCAATAACCACCTCATTTATAAACGCCTGAGCCCTAACCTTAACCTTAATTGCCACCTCCTTTACAGCCGTTTACAGTACTCGTTTAATTTACTATGTTTCTATAGGAACTCCCCGATTTAATTCCTTCTCTCCCATTAATGAAAATAACTCCGCCCTTATTAACCCCATTAAACGATTGGCCTGAGGAAGCATAATAGCTGGACTATTAATTTTTTCTAATATAACACCTTCAAACACCCCTGTAATATCCATACCTTTAACTCTTAAATTAATAGCCTTGTCAATTTCTATTTTAGGACTTATTTTAGCCCTAAAATTATCCTCTTATGTTGATAAAAAACGTAAAATTAAGACAATTAAAGCTCTATACGAATTTGGAAATGATTCGATACATTACTCGTCTTTACTTCATAATATTGTACCCAAAAATAACTTTCATTTAGTACTTCTTTCTTTTATACATGATATATCATGATTAGAAAAAATCCTCCCAAAACTAACATTAAACTGTAATCTTTCTATATCTTATTCTATCGATGCTCTACAACGCGGTATAATTAAATTATACCTGACCCTCTTCTTTATTTCAACCTTAATTAGTCTAGCCATTATATTTGTCAAAATATAAGGTTCAAAGGCATGGAGGATCTTAAACTTATGGCCAGAACAGTTTCCGTGAATTATTCACACGTTAACTCTAAAACCACAAATAGGGTTATAAATAAAATTCACCCCCCTAAAATTAATGATCAACCCCCACATGAATAAATTAAACCTACACCACTAGCATCTCCTCATACTACAGAAAATTCATTTATATTCCCCAACGTACCCGTGATCCCAAGATCATCCTCACTTAAAAAAATTAATCCTCCTATAGCAACTAAGGTTAAATAACTCATTATAGAAATTAAAATGGATGATTCTCCTAAACTTTCAGGATAAGGATCTGCTGCAAGAGCAGCTGAATATGCAAATACTACTAATATACCTCCTAAATAAATTAAAAACAAAATTAAGGATAAAAACGAGCCACCAAAATTGGCTAAAACACCACATCCTGCTGCAGCAACTACAACTAGTCCTAATGCAGCAAAATAAGGAGAGGGATTAGAGGCTACCGCCGCCAATCCAAAGATAAGTCCAAACAAACATAAATAAATTACGTATGCCATAAATTTCTGCTAGGAGTCTAACCAAGACCTGTGACCTGAAAAATCACTGTTGTAATTCAACTACAAAAACACATGGCTTTAATTCGAAAAACAAATTCACCAATAAAAATTGCAAATGATGCCCTAGTCGACCTTCCAACCCCTATTAACATTTCCGTATGATGAAATTTCGGCTCTCTTTTAGGCTTGTGTTTAATAGCACAAATCTTAACAGGCCTATTCTTAGCTATACATTATACCTCAGATATCTCTACTGCCTTTTCATCCGTCGCCCATATTTGTCGAGACGTAAATTACGGATGACTAATTCGTAACATTCATGCCAATGGCGCCTCATTCTTTTTCATCTGTCTTTATCTGCATATCGGACGAGGATTATACTACGGAGGATACCTATATAAGCAAACATGAACCGCAGGTGTGATTTTGTTTCTTCTTGTAATAATAACAGCTTTTGTTGGCTATGTGCTCCCTTGAGGGCAAATATCCTTCTGAGGGGCTACAGTAATTACTAATTTATTATCAGCTGTACCCTTTGTAGGGGATATATTAGTACAATGAATCTGAGGAGGATTTTCAGTAGATAATGCAACTCTTACACGATTTTTCGCCTTCCACTTTTTACTTCCATTTGTAGTTGCGGCTATAACTATGTCTCATATTATTTTTTTACATGACACAGGATCTAATAATCCAGTCGGCATTATTTCAGATGCAGATAAAATTTCTTTTCACCCTTACTTTTCTTATAAAGACCTTTTAGGTTTTGCAATTCTACTAATCGCATTAATTTCTTTATCTTTATTTTCCCCCAATTTACTAGGTGATCCAGAAAACTTTACCCCTGCTAATCCTTTAATTACCCCTCCCCATATTAAACCCGAATGATACTTTTTATTCGCTTATGCTATTTTACGATCTATTCCTAATAAACTAGGCGGCGTTATTGCATTATTAGCCTCAATCATGATCCTTATAGTAGTTCCCATTTTACATAATTCTAAGCATCGTTCTCTGACCTTTCGACCTTTAGGTCAAGCTTTGTTTTGAGTCCTAATTGCAGATGTACTAATTTTAACTTGAATTGGAGGTATACCTGTAGAACATCCTTACATTATTATTGGTCAAATTGCATCCATCCTCTATTTTACTATTTTCTTATTTGCCATACCAGCTCTAGCCTCATTCGAAAATAAACTATTAAAATAAATAATGCATTAATAGCTCAAAACAGAGCACCGATCTTGTAAATCGGATGTTGAAGGTTAAAGTCCATCTTAATGTTCAAAGAAGAAGGATTTTAACCTTCACCCCTGACCCCCAAAGCCAGGATTCTTAAATTAAACTATTCTCTGCCGAGCTCTGCCGAATTTCTCCCCGACCAAAAGTATTTCTTGTACATGTATGTATTTACACCATTAATTTATTATAACCATTTAGTGTAATGTTTCCCTACATTCATTCTAGTTGGATTAAAAAATATTTTGTCCATAAAAACAACAAATATAAACTAAAATGTTACATAATACTAAAATATTAGGAGTAATTAAATTGCTACCGAATTAATCGAAAATTAAGCCCTAAAATAAATTTAACTTAAGGAATATATACCAGGACTCAATTAACTATGTTTCCTCAAATTTGCGATGCAGTAAGAGACCACCATCAGTTGATTTCTTAAGGATAACTCTTCTTGATGGTCAGGGACAGTAATAGTGGGGGTAGATCACGGTGAATTATTCCTGGCATTTGGTTCCTATTTCAGGGTCACTAATTGGATCATT